TGACCCACTATATCTGTAACAGTCACAATAGTATTGTTGAAACTTGCTTGAATATGAATAATCCCCTTTTGTATTTTACGTGCATTCTTACGTCTATACCTGTATAAACCTATTTTGAGGAAGGGTCTTGCCATATTTTTTATAAATAGAATCTATGGATCTGTCCATTTTAGGTCAAAAAGATCTTTTTTTATTTGTACATTAAATTATTTATAGCAAGAGCACCCTTGTTTAGAAATTTTTAACTTTCGGAGTTTATAAAGATTATCCTTGTCTCTGTTTGTGCTTGGGGTTCGAGCAAATTACTACAATTCGGCCCCGTCTACGTATCAGTCGACATTTTGTACAAATTTTACGAACGGAAGCCCTTTTTTTCATATTTTTCATTCCTTTAGTTTAAATATATATCTATTTGAGTTGAGGAAAAGTTGTTTTTTGCTGAAATCTTGAATTGTATTCCTATCCTATAACTGGAGTGTTGAAGTTGAAAAACTCTCTAATCATTCCAATCTGTCTTCAGAAATGTTGAGGAATCTATAAATTAGGCGTCTTCAGTCAAATTGAAATTCGAATGACTTAGCTGTTTTTTTGCTCTATCTTCTCGTACATATAAAACAAAATTACGGCCGATCATTTTCGAAACATAACCTACCTAACCCAGATCTTCATGACCAAAATGAATTTTAAATATACAATTGGAAGGAAGGTAGTTCGGTAATTCAATCGTTCCGAAATCTATTTTCGTTTTTAATTCCGCCTAAAACTTTCTTGAAGTATTCTATTAAGGAATGTAGGAACAAGAGAATACTCTATAGAAACTATAAACCCGTTCTTTTTCTTTCTTTTTTTTTTTTCAAATCAAATAGAAAGTAAGATCCAATTCGGATATCAGAAAGCTTACCAGATAGAACATAAGATTTCTCCACCGATTTTTTCTAGTCGAGCTTCGCGATCTGTCATTATACCCCGAGAAGTAGAAAGAATTACAATTCCCATTCCTCCTAAAATTCTAGGAATTTTTTGATAGTTAGAATAGATTCGTAAACCCGGTCGACTGATTCGTTTTAGATTTAGACTCGTTCTATAGGGTCCCTTCTTATTCCACCTTCTATGTCGTAGGGTTAAAACTAAAAAAATTTTATTGCCTTCCCGGTGTTTCCTGACATTTTCAATAAAATCCTCTCGTAAAAGTATTTTAATAATGTTTTCAATCATCTTATTAGATGCTATTTGAACAGTTTCTTTTTTAGCCATGTCAGCATTTTGTATAGAAGTTATTATGTCAGCAATAGTGTCCGTACTCATGATAAAAAAAGATTATTGCTCCCCAATTTTGATATAATCAACATACTTTTTGGTTTGTTATGAATTCACTGTATTCATTTTTGAATTCTAGTTTTAGATTCTATTAACTAGTAACAATGAATACAATATAAAAAATATACTAATATATACTAAGATCCATTAATATTATTATATTAATATTATTATATAGAGAAAGATATAATAATATTAATTCAATTCATTTATATTTTTATATAAATAAAAATAAATAAAGGTATATGCGTGAAAAACTATTTACTATATAAAAACTACTTACTATATTAAATAGTAATAGTCTTAGATTATTTGATCTTTTACAATTACAATACTTCAGGTGCTAATGAAACTATTTTAGTGAAATTTAACTCTCTCAATTCCTCAGGAATTGCGCCAAAAATTCTAGTTCCTTTTGGATTTCCTTTTTGATCAATAATAACGGCAGCATTATCATCATATCGTATTATTATACCGTTGTCACGTTTGAGTTCTTTACAAGTACGTACAATTAGAGCTCGGACCACTTCTGATCTTTCTAGTGAAGAATTTGGACCTACTTCCTTGATCACAGCAACAATAATGTCACCGATCTTAGCATAGCGTCGAGTACTAGTCCCTATGATTCGAATACACATTAATTGTCGGGCTCCGCTGTTATCGGCTACCTTCAAAAGGGTCTGAGATTGGATCATAGCATTTTTTGATCTCTTATTTTTATTTAATACAAATGGAAAAAAGTAAGTAATATTAGTTGTTCAAAAAAAACAAAAGATATATTCAACTCGTTTTTGATTTCTTTGATTTCAAAGGCCTTTTTCCTTTGCTTCTATATTACTTTGTTTCTCTATTACCTTGATTACTAGATTGAAATAATGAATTGGGTGCGGATAGGCATTTTTGATGCTGCTATTTCAATAGCTTTTCTGGCTATATTTTCTCTTACTCCTCCCATTTCATAAAGTATTCTACCTGGTTTAACAACAGCTACCCAATACTTGGGATCTCCTTTACCGGAACCCATGCGTGTTTCTGTAGTCCTTATAGTAACTGGTTTGTCCGGAAATATGCGTACCCATATTTTTCCACCGCGCCGGGCATTTCGCGTCATTGCCCGGCGTCCTGCCTCTATTTGTCTAGATGTAATCCAAGCGGGTTCAAGTGCCTGAAGAGCATATTTTCCGAAACAAATATGATTACCTTGATAGGATATCCCTTTCATTCGTCCTCTATGTTGTTTACGGAATCTGGTTTTTTTGGGGTTATAATTGATGGTTCGTTCTGAATTCCGTCTTTACTACAGAACTGGACATGAGAGTTTCTTCTCATCCAGCTCCTCGCGAATGAAAGGATTCAACCAAAAAGCACGTCGTTAATAAATACTCTAAAAAATGGGTGGATTTAATAAAATTTTCACAACTCTCATTTTTCTATTCATTTTTTTTATGATACTTATTCCAATTTTATTATCATTTTTAAAAATATTATTCAACTTTTACGAGCTAGCCGGGAGCTGCTTCTAATTTCCAATAGAAAGCCAATAACATAAAAACCTTCGCGGGCGAATATTTACTCTTTTAATATTTTCTTCTGGTTTGGAGGATTTATACGTTAACTCATGACCTCTCAGAATAAATAAATTGTCTTCCGGGTTCTTTCGCCATCCTGCTCAATAAATCATTAAGATTCTTTTTCAATAGAATCATATGGATTCATAGGTTCCATCGTTCCCATCGCCTTTTGATTCATGCTTAGATCTTTATTTTACCAAGGAGCTTTTACTTCTATTTGTTCTCGAGTCAATTTTCTTAGTCTTTATTGGCTTCAGGCTCTTTATTTTTTTGTTCTATAATCTATAAACAAGTAGATTCATTAAATTTGCATGAAATTATAGATAAAGTAAAGTAGTATTGATGCTTTATTACATTAGTTTTGATGATTATGAGACGATTCATAGTCATAGACCTTACATATATATATTGGAATCCCATATCAGTGATGTGTTTTTCTCTCTTTCTTTCGCCTTTCCTTTCATTTGTCTGTATAATTTTCTATTTTTTTTTGCCTAAAACAATAAATAAAAATTTGGGCAAAAAAAAATTTCAATTGCTAAAATGATATAATTACTATATCATATCTTGACTGGTTTTTTTCATCCAGATAATTTGAAGCGATGGGTTGGTTAGTAATTAGGAACTTTTGAGTTCATAGTTTTGGTTAGTCCGTTTTTTTTTTTTTTTTTTCATGCGGATCCTAAGTAAAAAACCAACGAGTCACACACTAAGCATAGCAAGTATATTCAATTATGATCTGAATCGAATTTTTATTTAACCCTATGGAATTCGAATCTTTTTTTTTCTCTTTGTTTATATATATATATATAAATATATATAAACTTTTCCATCTTTTGTTCTATCAATGTCTAGAAAAGTATAGAACGTTAATCCAAGTCAAGTAGGCGTCTATTTTTTATTCCTTGTCTATAAATATCCAAATTTTTATACCTATTACCCCACGAAGAGTTGTAATAGGATAGGCACAATAATCTATTTTAGCTCGGGCGGTTTGTAGGGGAATTATACCCTCTCTAATCCATTCGATACGTTTCCTATCTTTTCCGGGAATACGCCCTTTTATTTGTATTAGAATTCCTTTGAATTTTTGAATTCCCCTCATATGCGCCTCTGTGGCGCGTTCAACAGCAGCTCTCATGGCTTTGCCAAATGAAACTCGATTCTTTAATTGTACAGCTATATATTCTGCAAGAATATTAGGATGTCCGTAAGGCTTTGCAATTTTGATAATATTGATACTCGTCTTTCGGTTCATACAATTAAGTTCTTGTTCTACATTCATTTTTAATTCTTTAATTCTTGGAAGAATTATTTTAGGTCGGTCTTCTTTTTTTATGTTTCCCTTTATAAATCCGAAATAGATTATGACTTTAATGACATCGATTCTTTTTTGAATCTCTATACATACCAGTCCCTCAAGTTCGAAGGTTTTTTTATTTTTTTGCACATAATTTTGGATACAATTTCGTATTTTTTTATCTTCTTGTAGTTCTTCAGAATACTTTTTTGGTTTTGCAAACCAAATAGAATGATGGCTTTGGCTTGTCCCAAGTCTGAAACCAAGTGCGTTTGTTTTTTGTCCCATACTCCTCCACTCATATTATTATGTCTAAAATGTCTTATCTGTGGATTGTTGTAGTTATCCACTTCGATTTTTGAATGAAATCTTATATAGATTTTACCAAGTCTTAAAATGAAAAGCCCTTAACTTCTTGATAGAAAGATTTATCTTTCAATATAATTGTTATATGGCAGGTTTGTTTTTTTATTAAACAATTACGTCCTCGAGCTCGAGGTCTTCTTTTTTTCCCAGTAGTTCCCTGATTTACTTTTGCTTGACTAATAACTAAATTGGCTTTATTAAAACCTAGATTCTGACTAGCGTTTGTTGCTGCAGAAGAAACTAATTTCAAAATAGGATAAGTTGCTTGATAGGGCATAAACTTAAGTACCATAAGCGTTTCTTCGTAGGAACGTCCACGAATCTGCTCAATTACCCTTCGTGCTTTGTGAGCAGACATATGTATATGTTGACGTAGCGCGTATACTTCTTCTAGATTCTTTTTTTTTATCATAAATGGGGGTTACCTCACCTGCTTTTATTTATTTTGAGTTTTATTTCTTTTTTTTTAATCAAAAAAATTTTCCAAATAGATATATAGAAATAGATATATATAATAAAAAAAAAAAAAAAAGAATAGCATAATAAAGAGAATTATGAATAGAAAATAGAATGATATAATCCTCTATATATATATTATTTTATTCACGACCTTACCGACGTTATCAACGAGATTTCTATTCATTTTTTTTTTTTTCTAGATTTTGTATCTTTTTTTGTTTTTTCATATTCTGCAAAATCCCGAGTAAGTGAAAATTCGCCCAATTTGTGTCCCACCATACCATCTGTTATATAAATAGGTAAATGTTGCTTTCCATTATGGATAGCAATGGTATGGCCAACCATTGTGGGTAGAATGGTTGATGCTCGGGACCAGGTTTCTATTATTTCTTTTTCTTCCTTTGTGTTAAGCTTATTTATTTTGTTTACTAAATGAATGCTTACAAAAGGATTTTTTTTTCGTGAACGTGACACAGTGAATTTCTCCTATTTTATTTTGTTTTGAAAAGACGAAGAAATAAATTCTATTTTCTCTCCTATCCTATTTACTACGGCGACGAAGAATCCAATTTTCACTATATTTATTCCTTTTTCTACTTCTTTTTCCAAGTGCAGGATAACCCCACGGGGTTGCGGGTTTTTTTTTACCAATTGGGGCCTTCCCTTCACCACCCCCATGGGGATGGTCTACAGGGTTCATAACTACTCCTCTTACTACAGGACGCTTACCTAGCCAACATTTCGATCCGGCTCTACCCAAATTTTTCTGCTTTGCCTTAGCATTCCCTACTTGTCCGACTGTTGCTGAGCAGTTTTGGGATATTAAACGAACCTCCCCCGAAGGTAATTTTAATGTAGCCGATTTCCCCTCTTTTGCAATCAGTTTCGCTACAGCACCTGCAGCTCTAGCTAATTGTCCACCCCTTCCAAGTGTGATTTCTATGTTATGTATGGCCGTGCCTAAGGGCATATCGGTTGAAGTAGATTCTTCTTTTTTTTTTGATCAGTCAAAACCTCTTCCCAAACTGTACAAGCTTCTTCCAAAGCATACGGCTTTCTGGGTGTAGATGATGATATCTATACAGATGGATCTTATATATCCTATAATGAAGTCAAATATCCTATAATGAATTAAAGTACTACATGAGTGGATATATAGGAATCCAAATCTGCCGAATCACTCATGTTATGCTCTTCTACATCCTAGGTCTTCCCGTTCCTTCATCTGGCTTATGTTCTTCATGTAGCATTCAGACCGAATGACTCTATGAAATTACGTCGATACTTCCACATATTATGGGTAACGTAGGAGACATCTCTATTTTTCCCCCGGGGAATCTTTAGAATTACCACCGCTTAACTTTCAATTCGCCTCTGACCATCAAATGAAATGTGAATAACCCGTTCTCCTCTCTTTGAAACAAGGGCCGCTTCTGTCGGTGCTTGAAACAATTTTGTCTTCTCCATATTACTATATCTCTAGAGTCAATAATTTGATATGAGGAATTACTGAACTCAATCACTTGCTGCCGTTACTCTTCAGTTTTCTGTTGAGGTCTATCCTGTAGAGGTATTCAAATTGGATCAGTGATCGATTTCTAGGTTTCGTCGTAAACCTAATTGGTTCCTTCCAATTCCGTAAATCAATAGTTCAAACCGCACTCAAAGGTAGGGCATTTCCCATTTTTATAGGAACTTCTGTACCAGAAATAATGGTATCTCCAATTCTAGCCCCTCTGGGATGTAAAATATATCTCTTCTCACCATCCCCGTAGTGTATGAGACAAATGTATGCATTTCGATTAGGGTCGTATTCTATGGTTACGATTCTACCATATATATCTTTTTCGTTCCGTCGAAAATCGATTTTACGGTATAGACGTTTATGACCTCCCCCTCTATGCCTTACGGTAATGATTCCTCGGGCATTACGGCCTTTACCACAACGATGCTGTCCATAGATCAAATTATTTCGTGTATTGGATTTCACTTGACTGTCTACGGCTCCGTTGCGTGTGTTCGGGGTAGCCATTTTGTATAAATGTATCGCCATGTTATTAAGTATTTTGATTTCAGTTCTTTTCTTTCTTTCTAAGAGATGGAATAGAATAACCCGGTTGAAGCGTAATGATCATACGTCTGTAATGCATTGGATGTCCCATACTAGGTCTCATTCTTCTACCCTTTACCGGGAGTCGATGACTATTCATAGCTATTCCTTGACACCAAAGAAGCGTTCGACCCAATGCTTTCTGTCCTAGTGAATCCTGATTCGACAGTCAAAGTATATTGATTTTTCTTCAATAACCGAATACTTTTTTCTGTCAATACTGCCTATTTGATTCCATCCATAAATCGATTTTCTTCCCTATGAGTTTGAGTCTCAATACTAATGCTAGTTCTTACTTTTCCTATTTATGATAGGACTATACCACACCAATTCGTTATGTTATGTATGGATGATGAGATTCCATTGATACAGAGCGA